GACAATGACAGAGTGTCCTGTGATAGATTGATTGACGCCCGAAGCGAAGAACGTTCGACCGTGAGTCACAGGGTGAATTGTAAGCCCCAACCTTAACGAGCATTTTCGGGGACTAGCCCGCTTTCCATTTCCCATTACTCAAGAGGGAAATTGTCCTCATGTGGAATCGTTTTTTTTAGATTGTAACCCTCGAAACCGATCGGAATACGGATGAGATCAAAAAGGCCATCATTGGGGCAAACGATGCAATAGCTTCGGTTAGAGCAAAGCCCAAAATGGCATAACCAAATGATTGTTTAGCCAATGATGGATTTCGGGCCACGGAATGGATCAAAGAACTGAACACGTTTCCAATACCGATAGCAGCTCCCGCTGAAGCAATTGTAGCAGCTCCGGCACCTATTGATTTTGCACCTTCTAACATCTCGAGTTGAGAATTCTCGTCACGCTTTTTCATTCACGATTTTATGTCCTCGTCGATTCTTCCCCTCGTTCCTTTTATCTTGGGCATCTCACTTGGAAATTTAATTCTTTTCGATCTTGTACCCACGGAGCTGAACACCAACAAAATCTCGATGATAAAAGAAAACTACAAGCAACTACATCAATCAACTACAGCTTGAGAGCGGATACAATGCACCACTGATTATTTAATATAGAGTTCTTTCTCAAACCTATCTTTACTTGATACTTGATGGTACGCTCGCTCTGTAGGACTCGAATTCAATCACTGAAACCGATTAAACGCATGTTAAGAGCATACTCGCGGATGAGCAGGTCAACATGCCGATCGGTTCTTCTGGGGAGTTCCCTACTCCGCTAACGCTATAATCCGGTCAGGGCGAATGGATGTAGTGAAGTTACCATTTACTACTTAAGATATTGTGTTAGCAAGCAAGACGTGACTTCTCGCTGATGATGTTTAGTCAGGTCTAGTGCTCTCTCTCTATGAAAATAGTCGTCTGTCTCACTTCCCGAAGAGAGGGAAACCACTCCTTCTAAAAATAAAACTATGTCATTATAGATATAGATGCATAACTCCAGCTTCGCTTTCTTTCTATCAACAGAATGGGAACCCTTATTTATCTTGATACGAATCTCCGATTAAGTTAGCTCTTCCGCGCTTGACTGCTTTCTTCGTCACACTTTACTTTGGGCGTCGTAGCGGAGAAAGGCTTGTGGCCTGCCGATTACCTGCTGCCTTAGACGTCTTTCTCTTCTCTTGTTTGTCTCTTAGGTATACCTTTAGCGAAGCGTTCAACAATACCATCGCCATCGGCTGACTCCAATGAAACCATTTCTACAGCAACTCAAAGGAGGAAACGAAGAAGAAAGATCTAATCCCAGGTAATGATTCTACTTCTACTATGGTGCTATTTGCCATTTGTTCTACAACTCACGGTACAAGTATTCCCTAAGTGAGTAAGGAGATGGAAGCGAAACTGCTCGAATGAAAGCTCTAGCGAGGAGGGAAGCGAAGCTGCTCGACGACAATGGATCGAAAGAGAGTAAACGAAGTTGGCGAATCAATAGCAATTAGGGTAAATGAAGTGACTCGACTAGTTAGTCTCGGGATTGAATCAACCAAGGGAGGAGATGAGCTAGCGAATCAGGAGCAGAAACCAAGTGAATTACTTTACTTGGATCTGTTTTTAGCTATATTTCAACCTTTTCTCCGATGGCTTTTGACGATTGGATTTCTCGAGTCTACTTTCCATGCTTTGACCATTTCATTTGGCAGAGAAGAAAAGAAGAGATGCGGCTTTTGACGGATGTTCTTAGGTTCAGCAACAGTTGAGGAGCCAACCTGCTCGACAATAATTCCATAAACACCTAGCGGAGACGGTGACAACCTAAATAGGAAGATTACAACTCCGAGACATTCCAATAGAAAAAAAAATTCTAGTCATTTATGCGGCTATCAATGGATGATGGAAAAACCAGCTAGCTCGGATGCTAAGAAACATCGTAAGAGAAGTCGTCCTGACAAACGGTTATTTCAGACCTACGTGGAAAGCTTTCGACAGAAAAAGAAAGTGAGACTCGTGCTGCTAGAGGAATTGATCCGAAAGGTGTTACATCACTAAGGTGCTCTTAGCTCCTGATCACTGGCACTTAGTACGAACAACTACCTTAGCACTACGTTCTGACTTTCCGATTGGAGTTTTAACACAAGTAGATCGCTACCCAGGGCAGATGCCGGGAAGCAAGGTGGTTAAAAGAGTTCTTGCTCCAATCTCTTCGGCGGATCCAACTAAGGAATGAACTGGCTTATTTGTAGTTTTTGGGGAGGAATCCCTTTTTATTTATACTTTTAGGTTTTTCCAAAAATCATTGGTGTAGCACGTAGGTGGATGAATCCTTATAACATGAGATCCGAGGAAACGCAGTTAAATCGACTGAAAGGAGGAGATGAGCATGAACATGCGAATCATAAGTCAGGGGTGAGTCATACGAACTCAGGATCGGTAGAGAGGGAAGTTTCTCAAAAACCTAGGTAAGAAAATGGGGCTTGCTTACTTTTGCCCTATGCTAGAGTCGACTTTTCAAAGTCATTCGAATGATTCCCCAAATTCTAATTATTGAAAAAATGAGATCCATTATACGGCCTAATCCGATATAGAAAAAGGCTCCCTTGCTCCGCCTAAATCTGTATCAATAGCAATGGCAAGATCAACTACTGAAGGGGTTGTGGCACCCATTTGGCTTTGTTGGCATGACTCTAGGAATTGATCTGAAATAGTAGCCTGCTGACCAAAATGCCTATGATAAAAGAGGTGCTAGCTAGTTTACTTGCCTACTTCTTAGAGCGAGGACGTAATCCCGGCTCTATCAGCGGAAGAGGAGATCCTTCGTCCAGGAGTCCATTTCTATCCCTTTCTCTTCTATTACTTCTAGCAATCAATCATAATATAGTATAGACTCTTAGCTCAAAGAAGACCCAGGCAATGCCAATCTCGACTAAACTGCATCAACAAGCTTTTCCTGTACCACGAATCCATGTAGATCCAGAATGACACCAAACCAATCTCAAAGAAACAGCAACTATGACCGCAAACGCCAACTCACTTCTATATATACGTCACCAGTACCATCTTGTTTAGCACAAGTGTGATTGTAGCCATGTGGACGATTCCTTTGAGGTTGAGGCTCTCTGAAAGCCCAACTCTTATATACGTTACCGTTAGTCCCTCATTTTGTATCTATATCTATTTAGTCAAGTATCAGCCTCTCCTGTAGTAGCGAGGATAAACGTCGCATTCCCCACCTCTCTCAAGTCGAACTGAAAAAGAAGTTCATCGACAACACCGGCTCGTACTCGCTATTTAAGATTTCGTTTGGAATTTGATTTGCAACCACCAGGATGGGAACATCTTCATCTCATTGGATCAACTTCATCGGAGAAATCCAGTTCTACGGCTCATGGTTCGAGCTCAGAAAAGAAAGAAAAGAAGTCAAGTTCAGTGGGCCGAGGGGGCGCCAGAAAAGGGGATAGAAGAAGCACCCTGAGAGGGAAGGGAAGGATGTGTCTGGTGGACAAGTACCTTAAGTGACAGTTCAATCAGAATCTTAATAAGAATAAGTAAAGGAAATAGTTTTGTGTCCATCTACGGAGGAAGGCTCGTCTCAAATAAATTTTTATTCTAGGTCCAGATGTGGTAGAAAGAAGGGCTTAAGACGGATAAGGAATAGTAAGAGTTTATAGACTGCCTCACTAATAATCTTCCTTATCGTACTACTGTACACAACTAGAAAAGGGGCAACAACTCTTGAGTGAAAAGCAGTATCTCAGTATCTAAGTAGCCCTTCCTTGACTTAGTGGCTTACAATACTTGTCCTCAAGCTAAACAAAAAGCTTACTCAACTCGTAGTGAGCCCACCATTGCTTTCAACAGTCCGCGTTCGGGGACGGACAAGCTATAGCTATAGATAGAGTGGCAAGGAGAGATGCGTTATGGGACACAGGTGGCAATAGAGATCTTCCTATATGACTCGGAAAGTGAAGGAGAGAAGCTAGAGTGCCTATGAGAAGCCTCTATGAGTAGATTATACCATGCCAGGTACAGTAAAAGTCTTTATGATACAGTCTTTATGAGCAGCATACCAGTGTATTTAATGATTTCTGGTGATGAATATATTCTAGCTACCTTTCTCCGGCTAACGCGTATCCGTTTTATTGCTTTTAAGAGTTCCTTACTCACAAGTAGTACGGAAATAAGATCTTTTTTTAATATAAATATCGCTTAACCGTTAACTAATACAGAAAGAGCTTAACTGATTGCTCGAAAGCCCTCCCTTCCCTTATAAACTTAACCAACTGCAACTGATTCACATGAGTCTCAGTAGGACCCTACCAACCAAAACTTTACGCACAAAGATACCTGGAAGACAAACGAAAGACTGAAGGAAGATGGTAACCTATCGTTCTACAAAACCCCTACCGGTTGCATTGGTTAGTAGATCCCCGCATCATGGCTCGGGATCAGAGACCTTCATATTAAAGTACGGCTTTTAACCACACGGCCTGTATGAGTGATATCACAAACACGTTGACTTACAGAAAGATCAAAGACGTTTACCTTTTCGAAGGGCAATGGGAGTCTAAAACAGAGTTACTCGTCGATACGATAGGTTGATTTACGCTTACCCGTCATTATAGGCATAAAGCCTAATCTGAATTTGGAAATTAAAATACGAATAAGCTGGTCAAGTAGAAGGAACTCCCAGAGTGTGAAGCCCCTTGGGATAGGAGATGAGACTTGGTCTGGGGCAATTGCACCGTTCTCTCCCTCCGCGCATGACTAATCGAGAACGAACTTCGCAATTAGAGTTTCTCGACCTTCTCAGGCACTGCGGAATGGTCCCAGAAAGGATGAGAAAAGGGCTGCTGCCGGGCTAGGACCAGCGCTTGCTGCCCGACTATCGCAACAATTGTAGCGGCTCAATTGCCTTCACTAAAGCAGCACTAAAACGAAGCACTATTGCCACCCCTCATACACTCAAACACTTTTTTAGTAGTTAAAGCAGAAGTAGGCCGCATGCAGTAGCAAACTTTTAGCCAAGGGGGCGCAACTAAGGGTTTAGCAAGATCACTCGCTTCGGATGTGCGGGGACGGTTCCTACTTTGAGCTAGCACTTGAGCCTGATGGTGACAAGTGAGGTCATAAGAAGCAAGCGGTGAGCCCTGAGAAAGAGCGCTCCGCCGCGCGCTACGAGGGAAGGAAGCTAAGCACAAAAAGCAGAGCTAAGTAGGGGCGGTGGGTATAGCATACGAGACAGGTGCATTCAATCCTGCTCTCACCAGCTTGTGCTGGGAGTACGGTTCATTAGGTACCATAGGTGTCACCATAGTAGTAATATAATAGCCCATGTCTTCCTTCTCCACTCACTAGGAGTTTGAAAGCTTCAGTCAACACAGTCCTAGGCGCACTAGAATGGATAGCACAGGTCGGAGATGAAGCTTCTAGACCAACCTCTTCCCCGGTCTCTGTATGACTTCAAGGGTTAGTCACCAGGAATGGTAGAGAGAGTTCCTTTTTTGTTCATCTGACCCAGGGAAAATGCTCTTTATTGGTCTCTCAATAGGCGAAGCAAAACAGAACTACGCTCAATCTAGCACTAGCAATGAGGAAAAAGAGGTCTTTTGCCTAGTAGTCGCCTTTCTCTTGTCCAGATCGGAAGTTGGAAATAAGGAGTCTGGTATTGAAAGATAAAGTTTTAGACAGAATTGAGCAGAAAGCTACGTTTCAGCTCCCCTTGAGGGGGACTTGGTAAACTACATTTTGTGTAGTGAAATGATCTATAAACAGAGGATCGACAGAAGCGAAACTCGAATCACACCATCAGGAATAGGTCCAAGCATTCCTCTTTTGGGTAGGTGAGTGGGGAAGATTAGAGCAAGCAAGGCATGAGATCTTCGCCTTCTCCTACTGACCTGTGTTTTGTGTACACTCGGGAGTTCCCAGTTCTCTCTAACGCAGCGGCGGGAACGCTACGAGTTAGCCTCATGAAATAAACTTCTTTTATAGGATGTTCGCTAGCCGTCTAACCATCGGTATATCTGCATCCCGGTACAGATGCTTTTATTAACATCTTTATCGCGTCTATCGGAAGTCCACCTTTACATATGAGTTTTCCCATTCGATCTAATGATGTAATGGAGGAACATCTATCAACTTAGGGCAACCGAGAAAGCTTCGCATCAGAACCCTTACCCTTAGCTCGTTGCTAGGTCATCAACCCCAGTAACCCAACAGGGTAAATAAATAAAACCAACCACATTAGGAAATGCGAGCTGGGAGAGCCGCGAAGCCTTCTTTGTGGAGCAACTTCCTTCAGTTCTAATAAGGTGTGAGCTAGGTGTGGGCTTGGCTTGGGGTAGGCGCTAAGGAAGCAGGTCCCTCTTTTAAGGAGCGTTATGGTCTACGACCTCTACGACTGAATTACCCCTCGGGAAGGAACCAAGAAGAAGGTAGCCCCCCCAAAAAAACAGATGGTTCAGAGCGCTAGTGAGGCTCACAACAGGGAACGAAGGCTGGTCGAGCCTGCTCTCCCCTCAAACCTTCCTTTCAGAGTCTTCCTTTAGATTAGAATAGTTAGAATGGGCTTATTCTTCAGCCTTTTTTTCGTTATCTTTTCCCACCCGCCATCCTCATTCATTGGGCCTCCGTACCACCTACTCACAAACAAGAAAGGGTGATGATCTTTAGCTTTACTTGTGCGTAAGGTGGATTACAAGTGGGTAAGCATTACTGTTGATAGGGAAAAGCTAGAACAAGGGGGCAGAGGAAATAGCCTTGCGAGACCCAGCGAGGGTACCGAATGTCCAAGATAGTAACAGTCGATCGCGCCTTATTATCTTGACAGCCGTGCTTCTTTTTACCAGAAATCACCCTTTTTAATGCTTTGGCCCATAGGGGGAGAAGTTTTCTTAAAGTTGTGCCCTCCCAGAGTGGAATTAAGGTTGTGCTATCAAAATCCCTGGGAAACAGACAAAGATGAAAAAACATCCGTGGTTTAGGAGTGGAATTTCTCTTCCAGTGACCAGATTAGATCCAGTATCACCGACCACTTCTTCAGACGTAGTTCTTCTTGATACTTCAAAGAACGACGTAGAGATGTCTGTATCCAAGAACCTCTAAGTCCCACTTCAGCAGGTTAGAAGTCTTGTCCTTATCAGGTCAAGACTTGTATACTTTATGTTTGGTCTGATTTTCCCTTAATACTTGAATAAGGCAATCAGGGTTCTTTGACTGGTGATGCCGTGGCTAGCAAATCGATAGTGCTGGGTTAGATGCTTGGCTCCAGTCTTTAGATATTTGTGAATGAGATGGGTAATTCTTTGATTAGCAGTCTCCGAGAGTGTGCTCTAGTAGAACTTTCGGCTACAGTTGCCGATGAGGTCTTTTTTGAGTCACTGGGCTTTGATCCGTCGCCATTCTCTAAGCGGAGTCGTGCTTTGTTCATTGCAAGTGTTGAGTTTGAGGCAAAGCGGAAGAAGTTCGATCCGGATGTGATCTAGGAGAAGAAGAACGTCATCGTGGCAGAGGTAGTAGCTCAAGCTAAAGAACTTGAGAAGACCTTGGAGGAAAAGATGAACTTGCTTGATGCATGCCACGCTGTACGCAAGGATCTGAAGACCGCCCACTCATCTTTGCAGGAGCAGATCATTGAGTTGGAAAGGAAGCTGTCGGGTTTGCGGAACTAAGCTTCATCTCTTATGGAAAAGCTGGATGAGTGTAATGACAAAGAGTCCGAGCTAGAGTCGCAGATGGAATCTGCTGCATAGGACATAGAAAGCTTGTCGATGAGGGTCGTTCTTGCCGAGCATGAGTATGAACGTGCAGCATCTTCCCTTTATGTTTATAGGGAGAAGATTCTGGGGCTGCAAAAGTCCGTTGAGACAGTTGGGCTTTGAGCTTTCTTGCTTTGTCTGCCTTGGACATCTTCATAGTTTTGATTTGACTTTCTTTATGCCGATAGGACATACCTATAAACTTGGTTTTCTTTTTTGGTATTATATATGCATGAATTCCATGGTTTGATTTTGCCTTTTACACTCTTGCTTAGGAGTTATTTGCTTACACCCGGTAGGACGTGGTTAATCTGCTCTTTCATCTTGAATGGGACAAATTGTGAATCTACTCCTGGCTTATGAGGAAAAAAGGGCTTTTTGATGTTGTTTTGCCGTAAACACTGTATACTCATGCCGGCCAGGAGTTTGCCGTTCATAGTTTATACTCATGCAGGCCAAAAGTAAATAGTTTAGTCTCATGTTCAGGAGACTGTCCCTAATTTATACTCATAGTGGGTAGTAAAGAGTTAATCCTCATATTCAGGTGAATAAGGTACATCTCATTTAATGAAGTTTTGGTCCGGGGCTTTAAACAGCACTCCGGTGGGACAGGGTAGTTATCGTTTTGGTGAGACTGAGGTAAGTGAAGTGATACAACTTAGACTTACACAATTGTAAGACTGCTTAGGTAGTTTAGGCTCGTGCCTAGGAGCGTCTTTGAGTTGTACACCTGGTGGGACTGGGCAAGTAAGCTTGTACTCGCCGGTGGGACAGTAGTTTTATTGAGATCTTTTCTCTCCCTTACCTACCTTAAAGCTGCCTTAGATGCTCTTGTTGGATCCAATCCAGAAGAAGTGGGTATGGATTTTGATCTCGATCTGGTCTACTGGTGCAACATTCGCTTAGTCAACTCATGGTAGTGCTACTGATGTCGGTGCTGGACCCGGAACAGCTGCTGGACCGAGTTAATCGACAGGATCTACCCCTCCAAATGGAATTGGTAGGAATGCTCGTTCAAATGGAATCGGAACTGTGACTCGCTCCAACTACGGCAGTAAGCCACCCAAAGGTAGGAATGCCGTGAATCCTAAAAGGGAGAGGTAGCCGGTAGTTGAGAGATATTGATCTTGTTTTGTATTGTTGTTGCTAGACCAAAGGGAAAGGGAGAGGAAGCGAATGCTGACGAGACCCTTCTACAACAAAGAAAGTAGATTCATTCAATATTCCATCTTTCCTGGGGCTGGGTCTTGACTTAGGAACATGGAGTGCGTACCGCTCTTCCTACCAGGTCTCCCCCCCGCTGAACAAGTGGAACCACCAGATTCGTCTATATAAATTTATACTTTATTTTACAGTGGAGCAATCATGGTGAACCAGCATTTAAAAAATCTTCAATAAAAAAATTATCCTTATTCCTAAGCCATATTAAACAAAAACCTATTTTTATTAAATCTTCATTTGTAAGTCCAGCATCATTCCACCAATCAATTTATGTCAGGTTAAGAAAAAAGAAGACTTGCATTCTAACCTGTCTCAACGAGAACTGGTAGAGACCGGTCCTTTACTTATGTCAAAAATGCAAGTTGCACCATTGAATAACAACTCTAATTCCACCTCCTGGTCAAATACAGGTTCGTGCTGCATAGCTGGGGAGGAACTTTAATCACATGTCGATGCTCTCACTTAGTGGAATTTCATTGACGTAGTTTCGACCCCTGATGAGGAGTCCATATGTCGATTCAAGTTAAAGAAGAAATAGGACTTTTGTTCAATAGGGATTTGAAATAGGGATTGGTCTGTCTCACAGATGAATAAGATGTCCCAATTGTTCATTTCATTCAAGGTGCGTTTTCCTCAGTGGACTTCGAGACCTAAGGGAGATGGTAATATGTAATATTATCGACCACCGGGAGAGGAAAAGAAGAGTTATTTATGCACTGAACGAGCCGAAGGCATGGAATAGGGATAGATATGTCTCAAAGATCAGGTATTTTGGGAAATGCTGTTGTCACGCTCTCCTGACTATCGAAGACTCGAGCTGACGAAACCATTCGACCAGGTAAGAGGGGGCTAAAAAAGAGAAAAAAAAGAGATTTGTAAGTAGTTGAGCCTTTTTCCTTCTTTTTCGCGGTGAATTGACCCCCTTTAGAGCGGTTTTTGCTTTAAAATGGCTTTGTTTGGGCATCCTATCCCGTCATTTTCGTTTTTTTTCTTCATTAGGGGCTCTTTTAGGCTGGTGGTGGAGTGAATTGAGGGACCGACGGATCGTTGTGATAGCCGTGGTGAGTCGAATAGTAATATTCCTTCATAATGTCATAGATAGATTCAACTTGAAAGACCAGTTTTCTTTTGTTGTTTAGTGAATCGATCCAGGTTGTTGTACTGAAAGTGGGAAGCAAATGAATCGAGTAGCGAACCTGTAGCAGTAGAAAGGATGTACTAGAGGGAAATTCAAATCCATGTTCCTAAGGACAGATGAAGCGAATGGATAGCTCGTGGGATTGACCCGTGTATAAGGTAGCGCCGGAGTGCGGAGGTTGTCCTACATTACTCGGTCGGAGCGCTCTCTTGGGTGAAATAGTGAAAGCAAAAAGTTTAGCGTACGTTCTTGCCGGGAGAGTTCACCTGTGTCGGTCTACCACCGAAACCCAGACGCCAAAGGGATATTTAACTACGGAATAATACATTTCACAAAACGGCATTATCATTGCTTAAATCGAACGGGATAATATCGAGAATTCCCCCACCTACTTTTCCATGAAATGAGAATCCACCCGTAGACTCTATTTGGGCATTCCTTAAACAAGCGGCCTACCACCGACTTGCTATCACCTATCTTCCCCTCCTCCTACTAAGGCAGACACTGAGCCCAAGGAACACGCTTTCTCAAGCGTGGTCCGCCCACTCTTACCCCGGGTGCTAGCGCTTTCGCGCTAGGAGCATGACGAACCCCTCCTGTGGTATATCCGCCGCTCCTAAGTGCGCTTTCCCGGTAGTAGTCTCCCAACTCTGGACAAACAGTATCCTGTCGTCGTCACCTGCGAGTCCCTAGGAGCAAAGGTTCCCCGCGTTAGCCATTAACTTCACTCTCTTTGTGACTCCTCGATCAACCAACCTGTCTATATGTATCTATTCGACCTACCGAAATTCTGTCGCCAGTTCTACTGCCTTGACTTTTCGAAGTATTCAAGCAAGACAAACCTCAGAGTACGCCGCGCACGGAGACCGGCCTATAGCTTTCACCGAAGATTGTGCTTGTACGGGTCTCTTACTCGTCCATTCATCTGGAGCATACGGGCATTCCAAGAAGCACCTTTCCCTTAGAAGCCATTCTCGTGCTTAGAAGCTGGCATGGAAGGAGTTTTATGTACTCCCCTATCCCTTGTTGATCTCATCGATTTGTTAATAACATAGAATATAGAAGTTTTGGATATCTCCGTATATAGGATCCGTGCCGTCGTGAGATATTAAAAGATTTTCCACCAATGCATTTTTCTCTTCAATTGTTCCTCGAAAGAGTGCACCGTCTGTCTCTAATGCGAATTCAGAAAACGAGATAACATAGTAGTTCCTGCCCACAGAGTCCTCTCCCTTAACAGGCTGGACTGGTCCACAGGAATCACCGCTAGCGGCTACAGTTAAACCACCTGCCTCCTTCGACTGGAGATCAATAGCGGCGGCCAAATCGATAGTCCTTGAGGGGATCTCTTACTTCATTGGAACGGGAACTGACACAAAACTATGGATAGACCCCTGGTTGAACGGCTCACCGTTGATCCACCGGCCGTCTAGGTCCCACCCGGCCGCAGTGGAAAGGTTTCAGTCAGTTAGCTCAATCATAAATAGATAAACCGACGAGTGGGATAGGAACCTGATTCTCCACCGATGGACTTTACCTGAAAATAAGGTATCGAGACCTACTGACATAGATTAAGCAGCTACTAGATCCCCCGTCTTGTCGAAGAATCAAATACTTCGTTCTCATCGATTGGGATTGACTGTCTTCTTTACTTCGACAGATGTGGTCAACCCCAGCTTGCTTATCTACGGCTGCCATATTCCGTGTAACTTAATGAATTTGATCTAATCCAATAAGCCCGTAAGCGCCGGGACAATATAATTATAATATCCTATAAAGGTGAATATTCAATATACAATTATTTGAGACTCCCCAAGGGGAACGGGATCATGCAATAAAAGATTACTATCAATTAAGCTGGTACAGCCACTACGTCTATTGTAGTACTACTTTCGCTGCTCTTCTACTCCCTGGCACTCGTGTCGCCATAACCCCCCGCGGCATTTCCATGACCAACTAGAAATAACCAGCAAAACCCATTCTGAATGGAACCAAACCAACCGGAACCTCCAACTCTCTTCTTTGAGGATAGCTCCCTTCTTCTATTCCGGACGGGGTTTATTATATTTATTATATTAATTAATAAGAAATGGAGTCTCACTCAATATTCAAAGGATCTTTCATTGATCAGAAGGTGTTGTTTCTTTCCACCCCGTTTAGAAGCACTTCATAGTTTGTTTGTTATTCGGAACTCCATTCTAAGGATGTAGCTGCTGAATATCCAATAGTTGACTTAAGAAAAGTTCTCGGACATTATTTTCAAAGAGAAAGTTTGAGCTATTTTTTAAGAGTAGAGTGGGTTGAGTTGGGAAGCGTCTTTCTTGAGCTTAGCAAGCGGAAGGGGTTTCATCGGAGAGCAAACTCCCGAGATATTAGTGGCTTGATGAACTATCCCATTTATGAAGATTTTTATTTTCGTATGAAACAGATCCGCTGGTCCGAATCAATAGAATCAGGAGTTGTTCGGATGATTGCCCCTGCTGGGAATCGATTCATGCCAAACGGGACTTCTTCACTTGTCAGTCGCCCGGGGCGCTTCTTGTTTTATTTTCTTGATCCCCTTGTATGATGGTCTCGAACCTGCTGAATTAGCATGCGTTGACCACTTTATCTTGATAGGGGCATTTTTTACCTTTCTTCAACCCGGGGCGCAGCTAGAAAAAGAAACCAGATGGTTAGAAGTAAAGGCCGAACGTAGGTGCTACACCGAGATTTAATAGCATACCATACATTATATTATGGTAATCGCGAGAATCCCTAGGTTTCAGTCCTAAGCTCCAGCCTTTGTGGATCTAGTAGGGGCTTCCGTCCCGTCCCGAACGGATGAGATAATCGAAGTCTTTTCCCGCGTCAGCGGGAGGATGTTAGTGGTCAAAGATCTCAGAGTTTGAAACTGACACACTATAAACCTAAAAAGAAAAGTGATCCTCAATCTTTTTATTGCTGGGGACACGGATTAGTCTTCAATAATTGGTTAATCACAGCGAGCGGCTCTCTGGCCATTATCAGACTAAACCAACCAGATGTCTTCGCAAGCAAAAGAGGAGTTGCCGCTATTTCTGTCCACCAGTTACCAGGGTATCTATCTATACTGAATACTCATACTCGATTCTTAACCGATGCCGCGGGGCAGACGAAGAATGATTGTATATAATCAAATTCGAGAAAGAATCTCTGCTCCCTCTTCCCTGCGTATGCTCCCTTCTTCACCGCCGCCCGTTCTTTCTTCACCGACACGCAAGGAGTCCCATTCTGCAAGGATAGTCGTGGTTAGAATCACAAGCACATAATATAGCTAAAATCACGAGTATAATCATAGCTAAAAAGGCTCGCCCTTCTGTTGGAGCAGCCGCTCCCCGAGTCGCGGAGATATCGTATTTCTTAATAGTTACCTCGTTCCATTCACCACAAGGCACCCGTCTTCCTAACTTCATCAATCTTGTCCCTCCGAAGCCTTGCTCTATCAAAACGATTGCTAGAAGAGTCGATCACTAAACCCCATAACATAGGTGGCTTAATAACCTTTGCATAGAGCCGCACTTGAAAGAAAGGATACATCTGAGCTAATTTTATTGAAATTCTTGTGCGTATCGCGATGCTCCTTGCTTTTGCCGAGGGGTTCGTCTTGGCTTTGTCTGGTAAGTTGCGATGGCTTCAGGACACATTCTTTCGAAGAAAATGACATGGATAACTAGGGAACCACTACAATAGGAAATAACGGATCTATTCACTTAAGTTGAAAAAGCTGCTTTATGGATATCTACCTAGGGAAGGTCGAAAGCTGAAGGAAGTCTAAAATAAATAAGATCGTGCTTCGTCTTCGTTTACGACACCGGCAATAGGATAGTCTCGTCGAGTATGAAATGAATAGTAGCAACCAACGGTGTGAAAGCGTCCGTTAACTAATAGGTATAGGTAGGTGTAATATGTTATAGCTGGCAGCTCCGGAGCTGTAGCAAAAGGCTTATTGCTTATCAAATAAAGTGATTGAACTATCTTACTTGGGCGGATGGGTAGAAAGAGGCGTCTTACGACACCCCTGTTAAGGGAGAAACTTTCCTATGTAGAATGTAGCACATCAGAAGAATCCGAGCGCTTGCTAGTAGTTTAATTGGCACGTTTTAGACATCAGAACAAGAAATCTCGTGATTGATGGTTGGTCTTTCTCTCGATAAAAGGCAACGCATAGACTGTGGTACTAGTCAAGCATGAAAAAAAAAAGCGTTATAAAGTGGCTCTGAACAATTCAGATTGTGTTGACCGTATAAGGAAAAATTAAGTAAAGAAAGAAGACTAAGCTAGTCCGCTTGTGTATGTTTATGTCAGTCCCTTGATCTATCATGAATCGCGAATGAAGATGTACCCCGGTAATTGAAGAGCCGCCTTTCTCTTTCTTTTAGTTCCGACAGCTCTAGAAGAGGGTCTTGGGTTTAATTCGAGGTGGTTGGTAGTTGTGACAAATCTAGATTGAGCCTCTGTTCCTTTTTGGTGTCTCAAAATTACATACATAAAGGTGTCCGTCATGGCTAAACAGAAAAAGGAGAGAGAGTGCTTCTATCATCACATCATTAGCAAGAAATGGGCGTTGGAACAAGTCTTCCTTGAATTCTCAGTTAGAGCATCCTCCTTTTCTGCAACAGCGGGAAAGCGGGTGAATTCGCCTTGGCGAACTTAAAACAAAAAATACATCTCGATGAAAATAGTTCAGTTCCGTCTTAGGTTGTACCTTATACGGGCTAGTCTGTCACTACCAAAGTTATAGTCAAGATTGGGCGGAGGATCAAAGATCCCCGGGTTCGAACATTGTCTTTTCCATCTTAGGTGGGTATAGAAGCTGCTGATGATGAAGAAAAACTCTCAATCCTGGTTCGAGGCTATGCTGCTTCTAAGCTCTCCTCACTTTCACGGCAAGAAGGCCATAGCAGCGTTTGGGGCTGCACAGGATCTTTAAAGTAGGTTCGACCGCATGCTACAGAGGAACGACAGACGGATCAGAGCAACGGATAAGCTAATACGAAAATAATGTATATAAATAGGGCGCCCAATACATTAGAAACTCATTGCCCATGGATAAAGAAAAAAAAAATTACTGTAATAGTGGATTCGGAATTGTGTAACCTCCCATTGCTCTATCTACGATAGCACGCAGCCGATAATGAAGACAGATATATATAAAGTGTGCAGTGAGATTTGTTAAACTAATCATGCCCTTACGCCTACCGTCGTAGAAGCTGTTCCTAGGAAAGATTATGGTTCTAGCGTTCTGATTGAATCCCCCTAGAGAGGGGCCGGGCAAATGATAATGAGGCTGGCCCTTCGGTTGTACACGACTTCCCAAAAAGGTATAGTGGTTTCCCTGACTTGGAAGATTGGGACTTTGACCCCTACTGGCCGAAAGAGCCACGATGGGATTGGCAAAGGTCGGGCAGCGGGTGTCGCCGACCGGACTTCAATCTGGAATTTGATTGGCCCGACCCGCCGCACTGGGATTGGGGAGACTTGGATCTAGGCGAGCTCCTTTCTTATTCAATAAAAAAGAAGCCTCGCCTGGATACCCCGGTTTTTCCGGGACCGGCGGAATCGTCGGCGCGGAAGTCCACTTCTAGGCACTAGCTTCTACGGGGGGAGGACAGGCGACCGACCCGCTGGTCAAAGGTTCTAAAAGAATGCGCTTCCTTTAATGAAAAGCAGCTGATCGGTAATTAATGTGCGCTCCTGTGGGAGTCGAACCCACCACATAGGCTTTTTCCTTGTTCTACCGAGATGAACTAAAGAGCGTGAGGAAGATTGGATTACTTATTATTAACCGCAAAGCTTTCCACGAGGAGCCCCAAAAAGTCACAAAAATTTCAGAATTAGGGGTATACGAAACCGTGTTTTACATGGCTGAGTGGAGGGTAACTCTGCTGACCGAAGCTGGCGTAAGTCCCTCCAAAGAGGGACTGGAACCGCTCCACATATATCTCTTTCGGAACGAGCCTTAACCGACGCTGCTGCTGCTACTGGTCTGGACACCAAAAATGCTGTCGATAGAGTTAAAGCAAGCATGCCGAGCCGGGAAAAGCATAACGGGCCGTAGAAAGAGCGCAAAAGCACACTCCCCTTGCCTTGATAACAAACCCAACGCTAAAAAAAGACCTCCTACACGCACGGGAACCAGAACAAAAGAAGGAAGAAAATAGGATCCGCCCGCACGTCCGAAAGGAACCAAGACCAGAAGATGCGGCATCGATCAGCTCCTTGAGTTGCTTCCTTAGCTCTGATAGTTCGGGGGGCAATTTTCGGGCGCAAAGCCTCCGGTTCCAGCTCTATCTTATGGTCCACCGGCCTTCTCGGTGTAAGGGTCTTCGACACTCAGGCATGACATCCTCAAAATCTCTTGTCGGGATCGTGGAACTATCGCTCGAGAAGTAAGTAAGCTGCTCCTTGTTTGGTCATAAGGATAATCGTTCTTATTAGGTCAGGGGCGGCCGGCCCGGGGGTTACCCGCGATTGGTAATGGCATAACCAGAAGAGGGGTAGGGGGGACAAGGTTACGCGCTGGGTAGCGCAGCGCATCTGTTTTGGGTACAGAGGCGACGAGGGGTGCTAACCCGGCCACCCAACCCAGCGGGTCAGGGGCGGGCCGGCCATAGGTTCGAATCCTGCCACCTTTCTTGTGGATCATCCTGTGGTTACCGGATGATGGGAATAACAAAGCAGAAATTTTGAAATGAGCACGAAATGTCAATATATGAATTGTTTCATTATTCGTTATTTCCGGGTCTTTTCATTGCATTCACTTACAACAAGAAACAACCACCAGCGTTTGGTGCAGCACCTGCATTTTGGTGCATTCTTCTTTCTTTCCTTGGTCTTTCGTTCCGTCATATTCCTAATAACTTATCCAATTACAACGTATTAACCGCTAATGCACCTTTCTTTTATCAAATCTCAGGGACATGGTCTAATCATGAGGGTAGTATTTTATCATGGTGTCGGATCCCAAGTTTATATGGATTCCTTCTTTGTTACCGGGGTCGACCCCAAAGCCATAATGTCTCAAAACGAGGAGGCCATAGAGAAACTCTTTTTTATTCCTTTGTCTCGAACTTCGTGAAGAACTCCATTCTATCTCTCCCTCGTTACGAACAAAAAAGTGGTGGTGTTGTACACCGCCAGTTGTACACCCCCTTCGTTCTACGAACCCTTGTTGATTCTGAACTTCGTTCGCGAAGGAACCGGGCTTTTGACGGGCCAGCCCTTTTTTATGCGCCGCTTTACCCCGAAAGGAAAATTAGCTTTGCTCCTCTGGGCACTAGGCGCTCCCGTGGTTCGCGAGAAGGAAAAAGGATGAATCCTTTGTT